TACCAAGTGCTTCTACCGGAGTCAAACTCCCATTTGTCCATATTTCAAGAAAGAGCAGCTCTTTTTTTTCATTCTCTCTTATTCTTCTATAGGAATGAACACTATAATTCACATTTAGAATAGGCGAGAATGTATCACCTATAGGATAACTTCCTTCGTGAAAGGTATACGGTATTTTCTTGCCAAACGCTCTCTTCTTCTCGACTATTAAGTCAATAAATAAACTAATTGGTTTTGTCAATGTAGCTACATGTTGGGTATTATCAACGACCTCTATACCAGCATGATTAAAAATAATATCTTTAGCAGTTACAATTGTAGAACCCTTGACACGAACGCGCCCTTTGAAAATATTAGGTGGATTATCAATCAGTTGGTTACTTCTCAATACAATTTTTTTCAAATTCATTACAATATCATAGACCGGCTCTTCGACACCCCATATACTAGAATATTCATGGGGTACGTCCAGCAATTTTACATACGTGATACATGTTCCTTCTAGTTCTGCTAGTAAAGCTTTTCTCATCACAGTGCCTATTAACTCAGCCTGGCCTACCAAAAGTGGAGCCAGAAAAAAGCGTCCATAATGAAGACGTGCATTGTCTTCTCTTAATTCAGCACACTTCCACTGTGTTTCTCGAGTAGATACTCGTAATATTTCGTGTATCATACGTTGAATGATTCCTTTTTTTGAGTATAAAAAAAAATAAGAGATATTAGTTTGCTCTAGAAATTAGTTTGCTCTTTAGATACGCCTTCTTTTCGGGGGTCTACAGCCATTATGTGCCATAGGCGTTACATCCCGTATAAAAAAACATCGTATACCACTTTGACGAATAGCTCGTAATGCTGCGTCTCTTCCGAGACCGGGACCTTTTATCATGACTCCTGCTCGTTGCATACCGTGATCTATTACTGGACCAATAGCATCTTCTGTTGCAGTTCGAGCGGCAAAGGGTGTCCCTTTTCTCGTACCCTTGAATCCGCAAGTACCGGCCGAGGACCAGGAAACCACCCGACCCCGTAGATCTGTAACCGTGACAATGATATTATGGAAACTCGCTTGAACATGAATAACTCCCTTTGGTATTCTACCTACAATCTTACGTAAACTAATACGTCCATGCCTGCGTGAACCAATACGTACATGCCTACGTGAACCAATACGTACATTCCTGCGTGAACCAATACGTACATTCCTACGTGAACCAGTTCTCGGTATAGTTTTTGGCATATTGTATCATCTCATAAATATGAGTCAGAAATATATGGATATATCCATTTCATGTCAAAACAGATTCCTTATTTGTACATTGAGCCTTTTAGCGTGTCTGATTATACTTGTCTTTGTTTATGTCATTATACTTGTTTTTGTTTATGTCTCGGGTTGGAACAAATTATTCTAAGGCGCCCCCGCCTACGGATTAGTCGACATTTTTGACAAATTTTTCGAACGGAAGCTCTTATTTTCATATTTGTCATTCCTTATCTTAATTCTGAATCTACTTCTTGGTAGAAAATAAGTTTCTTGAAATTTTGCATCTCGAATCGTATTGAATAAAAACCAGCTAATCTTTCGAATCCTCGTTTTCGTTGTCGTTGTCGTTGTCGAGTCGAGAAATTATACGTCCTCTGGTTGAATCATAACGACTTATTTCAATTTTGACTTTGTCTCCTGGCAGTATTCTTATAGAACTTTGACGGATCTTTCCTGAAACATAACCTAGAACCAGATCTTCATTATCTAACCGAACCCGGAACATGCCATTGGGAAGCGATTCAGTAATTAAACCTTCGTGAATCCATTTTTGTTCTGTCATTGCAGGTAAAGCCCCCTTGAAGTATCAACTAATGGAGGAGAAACGATATTAGACAACTCACCCTCTTTCTTTTTTTTTTTATAAATAGGAAGAGGTTTCGGATCCCATTTGGATATTAAAATGATTACCATATATAACATAAAATTTCTCCGCCAATTCCTTCTAGTCGAGCCTCCCGGTCTGTCATTATACCTCGAGAAGTAGAAAGAATTACAATCCCTGTCCCACCTAAAATTCTAGGAATTTCTTGAGAGTAAGAATAGATTCGTAGACTGGGCCGACTGATCCGTTTTAAATTGAAAAAATTTCTATAGGGTCTTTTCCTATTCCTTCTATGTCGCAGGGTTACAACCAAAAAATATTTGTTTTTTTCTCGATATTTTCTGACGTTTTCGATAAAACCTTCTCGGAAAAGTATTTTAACAATATTTTCGGTAATATTAGTAGATGCTATGCGAATAACTCTTTTTCTAGCCATATCAGCATTTCGTATAGAGGTTATTATCTCAGCAATAGTGTCTGTACCCATCATGAACTAAAATTATTGGTGTCTTGTAATTAACATGTTTTTCTTTATTTTATTGGTTTTTTTATTGGTTTATGAATATGAATTTTTCAAGATATATGCCTATGAATTAATCTAGTTCTTAATCTATTTCTTTCAAATACCCCAAAGA